AAAAATTACAGACTTTGAGCCTGTACTACCTCACCTGTACCTCCCCCCCCAAAAAACACACAAAAAAGAATCAAATGTAAAATGAGAGCCCCAAGTCTTGAAAAAAAAAATTATTCCAAATCCCGTCCTGATTTTTAGTACTGAAAATCGGTCCGAAATGACTGGAAATTGTTGAGTAAAGAAAAACCACCTATTAACACTGGAAATACGCGGCAAAAGCAGGGGGGGTCGATTTAGTACCGGGTCAGTCTAGGCCAAGTTTCAATAGACGAGAGTCAATTGGAACGATAGGCAATTGGGTATTGACCGATCAGGTATTTTGTTCGATTTGAGCATTTTTTCGTTCTTATTCTCCCTTTTCTTAGCTTTCTAATTGAGCTCGATGGAATGGGCTCATCCTTTTGATTTGATTCCTTGGTTTCCAATTTTCGATTTAGGAAATTGATTGCAAGACAAGACCGCTATTTCGATTTGAGTTATTCTATTCTATTCGTTTTGCATTAAAAACTCTTGAAATGGCACCAAAAAACCAGTAGTTTTGATTCAGATCTTTTCTACAGGTATTGACAATAGGATTTTTTAGGCTATAATGATAGTAGGGCTGAAAAATCCGAGACGATAAAAACGAGTTTGACAGCCCTTTTTTGGGTCCCTTATATTTTATAAATATTAAATATACATCAATATGATGTATTCACATTCAAACAAATATGTATACATTACAACCAACCATACCATATATAATATATGCAGAACTTTATCCGGAATTCTAAGGTCCAGGGCGTGTTAAAAACAGTGGTTCTAGCCATTGTGGTGCCTTTCTGTATCTGGACCGGGCAGAAACTCCGTAGTAGCTATTACTACGACCCTAAATCCAGTAGCACTGCTACCCAGATCGAAGGGAAAAAGATAGGTGGAATGGGCACCTCAGACACCAAGGAGATAGGTGGAATGGGCACCTCCAACGAAATTATCAATGAGGGCCTGGCAACAGAGGATAATTCCCTACTCGAAAGAGTAGCCCTGACTAACCGGATCCTCCATTCGGATCCGGCTACTTGTAGTGCGATTCGGGATTGGGAATCTACAAAAACCCTGATTCTCGCAAAAAAACTAATGATCTATACAACTATGGAAGAAGTCAAGAGTTTAGAGATCAGTTACACAGAAAAAGAACTGTTAGGGGAGACCAAATCCGAACTAAAGTCCCTTCGTTTGAAGATAAAAGAAGGGGAGCTTTTCTGTCAAACAGAATATGCGAAACTAGACCCATTGGTCAGACAAATCGAACAATTAAAAGAGAATCATGACATAATCCAGGAAATAGAAGAAAGCGAAATACGGGAAATGGGAGATGAAGCAACCATGTATATGCTTCCATTGTGGCAGATTGGATCGAGTTTCTTTCCAAATCCCGCCCGTACTAGCCTTCCAGCAGATCCAGATACTTTGATTCCTGTGATCGAATGGGAATTAGGAAAAGCGATCATCATTTGCAGCCAACTAACCATGTCTGTTGATGGTCGTCAGTGCGGTCAGTCCCATAGACGTTACGAGAAAAGGGAATTGGAGGGGGCTTCCCAATCGGAACTTGACGCCATCTCTTTGAGTATAAAAAAATCTGAGGATTTCCGTATCAAGGAATGGGAGAGGTTAAGAGCTGTATTCGCAAGACTGGATTTCTTAGAAGAGAACTCTCCTATAGTCAGAGAGTTCAAACAAGACCAACTACAGAAATTGGGTGAGAAGGCAACTGAACACCTGCTTTCAGGGTATCAGATCCACGGGGATAGGTGCTATCCAAGTAGATGCTATAAAAATTAGATAGAGAACTATCACTCGTACTAGCGGTCCGGTTACTTCCGATTCCTAAACTCTTGGGATTCGGGATTAATCGTCCTTTCTTGAAAGGTGCAGAGCAATACCCAAACAAGAATTTGAATTCTTGTTTGGGTATTGCTCTTTTTTTACCTTTCTCTTTTTGTGCCTTTCAGTGGGCCTTTAGTGAGCCTAGTAGTTCCGGCAAATGGCTTCTTTCGTACTAGCGGTCCGGTTACTTCCGATTCCTAAACTCTTGGGATTCGGGATTAATCGTCCTTTCTTGAAAGGTGCAGAGCAATACCCAAACAAGAATTTGAATTCTTGTTTGGGTATTGCTCTTTTTTTACCTTTCTCTTTTTGTGCCTTTCAGTGGGCCTTTAGTGAGCCTAGTAGTTCCGGCAAATGGCTTCTTTATCTCTTCATCTTCAAAAGAACACTCTCGATCCGATGGAAGCAAATCCCATCGAGGTCTTTCAAGACCTGCACTTGATCCCAATAGCTCGAAATTAGGGTACAAGATACAGCTTCCTCCGAACACATACATAAGATCTCTATGTATGTGGAACCGTGAGCTGTGGATCAATGCATTTAGTTCATTTTCAGTAGAGCGAGTTTCCATTTCAAAATGAATGGGAATCAGTGAGTAAAGAAAAACCAACCAATAACACTCACTGTAAATACACGGAAAAAGTCAGGGATTCGGTTTAGGGACGGGTCATTCTAGGCCAAGTTTCAATAGAAGAGATTAATATTGGAATGATAGGTAATTAATTGGGTAGTGACCGATCAGGTATTTTGTTCGATTTGAGCATTTTTTCGTTCTTATTCTCCCTTTTCTTAGCTTTCTAATTGAGCTCGATGGAATGGGCTCATCCTTTTGATTTGATTCCTTGGTTTCCAATTTTCGATTTAGGAAATTGATTAAAAGACAAGACCGCTATTTCGATTTTTGTTATTCTATTCTATTTGATATTCTATTCTATTCGTTTTGCATTAAAAACTCTTGAAATGGCACCAAAAAACCAATAGAATGGTAGTAGGCTATCAAATCGGAGACGATAAAGATCTTTTTTGATTCAAACATTTTAAGGAGGTAAAACTTATGAGAAACAGTTGGGGGTTCGATTCTTGGATACAGACGGTCATTTTGGCGGTAACTCTACCGTTTTGTGCATGGAGCTTGGGTCAACTGCGTAGTAGCTATTACCTTGACCCAAAATCAAGGCCTAGCCAAAGCGAAGGGATAAAGGGATCGACAGACACCAAAGAGATAGGTGGAATGGGCACCTCAAACGAAATTATCAATGGGGGCGTGGCAACAGAGGAGAATTACCTCCTCGAAAGAGTCGACCGGAATACCCGAATCCTCCATTCGGATCCGGCGACTTCTAGCACAACCAACGTATTATCCAAAGACGGGTCGAAAGACCCGAAAAAGAATGCCCTTGTAGAGCTAGAGGTTTTGGACGAGCCATACCCAGACACTAGGGACAAGGCAAGGACCCCTGCCCTCCTCGAGGGGGTCAAGCCGAACCAGTATCAAGAGTTCCAATCCACAGAATCGCGGATTGACGAAATCCACAATTTCCTCATCGGGCACAGCAAGCAAATAAGTCGTCTCATCGAGGCGAGAGTCGATACCCTGGGAAGTTGGTACATCGGACAAGGACACCCAGAGATCAAAAGTCACTCTGATTCTGAGGGGCTCGAAGGGGAACGTGCAAGACGCGAAACCTTGACACAAGCAATGGATAGGCTACTCCTGGATATTATCGCGAAATATCCGGAGATCAAAATGGCACATAGGGAAGAACCCCTAGCATCATCCTCCCATTTGGAGGAACCGGTTTCCCTCTTGTGCTCGGACGAACTCTTCGCCTTGCAACACGGCCACACGCGCTCAATAAAAACAGCACGGGCTAAGAGTGCGAAGCGTGCGCGACATGAGCGGCGTATTACGAAGCGGTTCGTCGCAAGATACTCAAGAGCTCCGAGGATTCCTGAGAGTAGTACGACTACTCCAGACAGTGCTTCGAATTCCGGAAATCTGCGGATTTCGTCTGGAACGGAAAACTCTGGCCCCGACTAAGACTTAATTTGGATGGACTATAAATCGGTCCACTTTTTCTGGCACTCTATTATCTACTTATAATAGATAATAGATATACTTATCATAAGAGATCTTTTTAACAGGTAAAAATGGAAACTCGAGGTATTCCTTCTATGACAACTTTCAACTTACCCTCTCTTTTTGTGCCTTTAGTGGGTCTAGTAGTTCCGGCAATTGCAATGGCTTCTTTATCTCTTCATCTTCAAAAGAACAAGATTCTCTAGATCCGATGGAAGCAAATCCCATCGAATTCTTTCAAGACCTGCACTTGATCATAATATAGATTCTTGAAATAGGGTACAAGATACGGCTTCCTCCGAACACATACATAAGATATCTTTCTTATGTATGTGGAACCGTTATCTGTGGATAAAGGTATTCATTTCATTTTCAGTAGAGCGAGTTTCCATTTCAAATTGATCCGCAGATGTATGAAACCGAAACGCAAGCTATCTATGTATGTAGATATAACATAACATAGTGAGATCCGATGAAGCGGATACTTTTTTTTGATCTTATCTAATCAATTGGATAAATGACTGCTAAAGGTTCACATAATAATCGTGCTAGTTGATGAGAGTTACTTTTGGAACAAAAAAGGGAAAGTAAAAATTCATTTGGGTTATTCTCTCAATTCCAATAAAAAGAAACTGGATCTAGTATGAACTGGCGATCAGAACGTATATGGATAAAACTTATAGCGGGGTCTCGAAAAACCAGTAATTTCTGCTGGGCCTGTATCCTTCTTTTAGGCTCATTAGGATTCTTATTGGTTGGAACTTCTAGTTATCTTGGTCGGAATCTGATATCCTTATTTCCATCTCAGCAAATTTTTTTTTTTCCACAAGGGCTCGTGATGTCTTTCTATGGGATCGCGGGTCTTTTCATTAGCACCTATTTGTGGTGCACAATTTCGTGGAATGTAGGTAGTGGTTATGATCGATTCGATAGAAAAGAAGGAATAGTGTCTATTTTTCGTTGGGGATTTCCTGGAAAAAATCGTCGTATCCTTCTTCGATTCCTTATGAGAGATGTCCAGTCGATTAGAATCGAGGTGAAAGAGGGTCTTTTTCCTCGTTGTGTCCTTTATATGGAAATTAGAGGACAGGGCGCTGTTCCTTTGACTCAGAGTGAGGAGAATTTGACTCCAAGAGAAATGGAACAAAAAGCTGCAGAATTGGCCTATTTCTTGCGTGTACCGATTGAAGTATTGTGAACTGAACTCCACATTGGAAAAGGCACTCAGAAATCCTCTTTGTTTCGATTTTATTTTTTTTATTGTCACTGAAGCTTGTTCAGAACGCTCATTCGAGCAAAAGGAAATGTATGTATATTCTAGGGAACAGGAACAACCAGAAAACAAAGTAGTTTTTGTCCACCAAAACAAAACAATTTTCTATCTGTATGGAAACACAATTCTTTCGTACTAATTATTAACAAGCAAGCAACAAATCGAATCTACTACTAATAAGTCTAGATTCATCAAATGTATCAGAACATTTCAGAATACATAATTCATCTTTTTGGTTCCGCTATTTTGGATTGATAGATTCCATACTGAACTGATGGCTCATATTCAATGACCTCTCTTTTCTTTTGTCACTTGGTGTTTCTTTTCCCTTCTTGTGTTTTGCTCCTGGATTCTCAAATGAGTGGATCGTTTATAACTAGCATTTTTCTCTGGTTTTTCCACTCGTTTTTGATTTCATCATCACATCCATATTTTTTATAAATTTCCCTCAACTATTCCATGCTAAGCATAGCCAGCGAAACTTTTCGAAATAATGGATCTAAGCTAAGGTCTTTTGTCTCGAAGTCCGAATAGTATTCATGACTTTAGGTGGTTCTTTCGGGAATTCATCGAAAGGGTCCAATTGCTTCAAATTTGACCAATTGAAATATCCGGAAACAATCTTTTTTTATTTCTTCATTCCACTTCGACGCGGAACCTCATCCTATTTCTAGATTCAAGGACAAACATAAAAAAGGGGGTGCAAATTACTAAGTTATGTATAGGTTTGATACCTTGTTATAGAACTGATATTTCATAGAAATAGTAGATTGGATAGATTCGACGAATGGGGTGGTTTCATTAGCAATTCCCAGATTTAAAAGAAAATGCCACAAAAAAAAGCATTCACTAACCTCCCATATCTTGCATCTATAGTTTTTTTGCCCTGGTGGATCGATCTCTTAGTCCAAAACAGTCTGGAATCTTGGTTTACAAATTGGTGGAATACGAAACAATCCGAAACTTTCTTGAATAATATTCAAGAAAAGAATGTTCTAGAAAAATTCATAGAATTAGAGGAACTATTCCTTTTGGACGAAATGATAAAGGAGTACCCGGAGACACATATAGAAAAGCTTCGTATAGGAATCCACAAAGAAATGATACAATTGGTCAAAATGCATAATGAGAATCATATCCATAGCATATTACACTTCGCAACAAATATAATATGTTTCGCTATTCTAAGCGGCTATTCGATTCTGGGTAATGACGAACTTGTCATTCTAAATTTTTGGGTTCAGGAATTCCTCTATAACTTAAGCGACACAATCAAAGCCTTTTCGATTATTTTATTAACCGATTTATGTATCGGATTCCACTCGACCCATGGATGGGAACTCATGATTGGCTCTGTCTCCAAAGATTTTGGATTTGATCATAACGATCAAATTCTAGCGATTCTTGTTTCCACTTTCCCAGTCATTCTAGATACAATTTTAAAATATTGGATCTTCCATTATTTAAATAGCGTATCTCCGTCACTTGTAGTGATTTATCATTCAATGAATGACTAAGGAACGATACACGGATATTAACTCAATTAGAATGTTTGTTACTTCTTCCGGAAACAAACCATTCAAAATCTTACTAACTTTTTTCTATTTCTACCCACCTAGGGAAATCCTCCTGTATTACAGTAAAATGATTCCAGTACAATAACAATAACAGAATCAGAGATAGGGAACTATACTAGCAACCTACCTAATCTATTGTAGAAATTTTCGTGCTCAATGATTGGACCATGCAAAATAGAAATACCTTTTCTTGGATAAAGGAACAGATGACTCGATCGATTTCTCTATCTATCATGATATATGTAATAACTCAGACATTTACTTCATATGCATATCCCATTTTTGCGCAACAGAGCTATGAAAATCCACGAGAAGCTACTGGGCGTATTGTATGTGCCAATTGCCATTTAGCCAATAAGCCCGTGGATGTTGAGGTTCCACAAGCGGTCCTTCCTGATACTGTATTTGAGGCAGTTGTTAGAATCCCTTATGATATGCAACTGAAACAAGTTCTTGCTAATGGGAAAAAGGGGTCTTTGAATGTGGGAGCTGTTCTTATTCTACCTGAGGGATTCGAATTAGCTCCCCTCGATCGTATTTCTCCCGAGATGAAAGAAAAGATGGGCAATCTGTCTTTTCAGCGTTATCGCCCCACTCAAAAAAATATTCTTGTGATAGGTCCTGTTCCTGGTCAAAAATATAGTGAAATCACCTTTCCTATCCTTTCCCCCAACCCCACGACTAAAAAAGATGTTCACTTC